AAGGTGCTACTAATACTAATGAATTTAATAATAATATATGTATATAATAAATATAAATATGTGTTATTAATTTTTAATGCGGGAATACGTGTTAAGAAAAAAAGTAAATTTAAGAATATTTAAAAATATTTTAAAAAAAATAATATATAATTAAATAATAAGTGTAATTAGGTGCAGGTTAAGGGAATAAAAAATTAAATGTTGCGGTGTTTTTAATATATAATAATATCAATATTTGGCCATAATAATTTACACAGGCTTGTTTTTTTTGTTACATATTTATATTTTAAAATATTTAAGTATAAATATTTATTTTTTTAAAAATTTTATTTTCTGCTATATAAGCAGTGTTTTTTCATTCGTGAGTACCAAGCTTTTTTGTTTTTGGGGGTTACCAAAAAATTGGAGGTACGATTAGGCAGAATATGGGGGAAGGGGGGTTAACGTAGGAGAAATTTTTTTTAGACGATAATTTTGTTTCGTAGAGCCCCCAATTTGGAAAATTTTCGTGTTCTGGGGTGTTAGTTGATAAAGGGGGGTAAACTGAGAGGTAAAAAAGGGTAAAAATAGGGGTAAAATATGTATAACTAGCATGCTTAAATAGCGCATTAACATGCAGTGTACGCTAGGGGGAGTGGAACGCAGTGTACAGGTTTTAGGCCGTTAGTGCCAGACATAGCTGGTATGTTGGCTGAAAGCATCCCAGAAAAAAACCATAAGGAAGAGGAGGGTTGGGGAGTCTTCCGTCAATGTAAGGCGGCCGTAACCATATGTAGGATAGATACGAAGTTTAGCCGCAACCCAGTTAGGGGTCCTTAGATTCAAGCCAACTGCCTCTGAAGATAATCGGATGACACTAGCTCACCAAAGTCCCTAGTTTTATGACAACGCATCGAGGAGGGCGGGTTGCTGGTTTCTCCACAAAGCACCAAATTAAGGACTAGAGATGAACTAGAACAAATCCATAGGGAGAAGCAAGTAATTTGAGTCTTATCAGTAAACCCCATATATTTGAACTTCCAGGTTCGACGGGAGTCGAACAACCGGAATAGGGGTTAAAGTTCATTTTGAGGTATCTATAAGAGATAATTTTCTTTAGGAGATGGATGTGAATCGAAGTGTTTTTTAATCTAAGTTAGTATATTACAGGTTGAGTCCTCAGATCTGAACTTAGTTAGGTAGAGGGAAATTTGGTCAAATCTTATCTAGGGTAAAATCAAATATAAATTTTACTAAAGGGTATTCGTAGGGAAAATAAATTAATGCCCTATATACATAGAAATATTATCTTACTATAATTAAACAGGGACCCAGGCAGAATGCGTACGCATAAAATTCAGGCGATAGTTTAATTTAAAATTTCGGCCTTGGGTGTCGATAATGGGGGAGAGAGACCCTCTTGCTTGACATAAATAATTTTTATTTTTTAATTTTTAATTTTTTAAATTTTTAATTTTTAATTTTTTAATTTTTAAATTTTTAATTTTTTAAATTTTTAATTTTTAAATTTTTAAATTTTTAATTTTTAATTTTTAATTTTTAATTTTTTTAAATTTTTAAATTTTGCTTTTTTTCCCCCCCCCTCCCCCCGCTTATTTCTTTCCCCTAATTTTACCCCGCTTACTTCCCCCCCCCGCTCATTTTTTACCCTTTAATCTTTTTCGTTCCGCCTACCCTCCTACCCCCTACTCTCTTTCTCTCCCTCAATTTTTATTTTTTAATCTTTTTCCACCCCGCCTACTCTCTCACCTCCTACTCTCTCCTCCCCAATTTTATCCCTAATCTTTTTTCGTCCTACTATACTCTCCTACCTCCTACTTTCCTGCCTTTACTTTCTCCCCGCATTTATCTATTTCTATCCGCCCGTATTCTTTTAACACTTCCTTAATTTTTTCTATTTTGATCTGTCTATTTTACTTTGATTTTATTTTGTTTTCTATATTTTTATGCTTTTATTTTTCAAAATTTCCATCCGATATTTTCGAGATTATTTGTAGGCTCATTTGTGTAGTTTATTTTAGGGTGGATGACATAAAGGTGTGGCGGAGGCCGGAAAAGTATGAACTGAAGGGGTTTATTATTCCCTTCTTTGGCTTACAAGACCAATATTTTTTAAACTACATCAGCATCATTTTAAAAGTTTATTTTCTAGTAATCCTATAATTGGAATTATTAAAATAAATAATATAAAGTACAAGATTGAGGCAATTTGTCCAATTTCAATAAATGGGGGTTCTACGGGCTGTCCGCCGATTCATGTGAGAATTAGTGTATTTGCAATTAATAATCAAAAGAGGGTTTGTGTTGTAGGGCGAAATAATAAGCTTCGTTGTTTAGAGGTGTGTAATATTGGAATTAATATTAAAATTAAAATTGATATTAGTAGTGCAATAACCCCCCCTAGTTTATTAGGAATTGAGCGTAAGATTGCGTAGGCAAATAAAAAATATCACTCTGGTTGGATGTGTGGTGGGGTAACGAGGGGGTTTGCGGGTGAAAAGTTTTCTGGATCTCCTAAAAGGTTGGGTGAGAGGAGGGAGATAAATATTAATAACAATAATATTATTAGGAATCCTAATAAGTCTTTATAGGAGAAAAAAGGGTGAAATGGAATTTTATCTGGGTTCGATTCTAATCCTGTTGGGTTGTTTGATCCAGTTTCGTGAAGGAATATTAGGTGAACAATACTAGCCCCTGCAATTAAGAAAGGTAGGATGAAGTGAAAGGCAAAGAATCGGGTTAAAGTAGCTTTATCTACTGAAAAGCCGCCTCAGATTCATTGGACGAGGGTGTCTCCTATATAAGGGATTGCTGATAATAAATTTGTAATAACAGTTGCTCCTCAGAATGATATTTGTCCTCAGGGTAAAACATATCCTACAAAGGCTGTCGCTATCACGAGAAATAGAAGAATCACACCTACATTTCAAGTTTGTTTATATATATAAGAGCCATAATATATCCCTCGTCCAATGTGTATATAAAGGCAGATAAAGAATAAGGAGGCTCCATTAGCATGAATATTACGTATGGCTCAGCCATAATTTACGTCCCGACAAATATGTGCTACGGATGAAAATGCGGAAGAAGTGTCTGCGGTATAGTGTATGGCTAAGAATAAGCCTGTTAAGATTTGTGTAATAAGACATACTCCTAGTAAAGATCCAAAGTTTCATAAGTAGGACAAGTTGGAGGGGGCGGGTAGGTCAATAAATGAATTATTAATTACTTTTAATAGTGGGTGAGTTTTACGCATTGTGTGGGCCATTGGTTTTTGTAGTTGAGTACAACGTTGGTTTTTCAAGTCAAAGGGTTTGGTTAGAGTCCAGATAAAAATAATGATTTATATAGGTTTTTTAGCTTTAATTAGTTTAGTGGTTGGTTTGGTAGCTGTAGCTTCTAATCCATCTCCTTATTATGCGGCTTTTGGTTTAGTTCTTGGGGCAGTGTGCGGGTGTTGAATTTTAGTAGATTTTGGTATTTCATTTTTATCTCTAGTTTTACTATTAATCTATTTGGGTGGAATAATAGTTGTTTTTGCTTATTCAGCTTCTTTGGCTGCTGAGCCTTATCCAGAGGCTTGGGGCAACTGGTCTGTTTTAATTTATGTTTTTTTATATATTTTTAGTATAATTATTTGTTTTCTAATATTTGATGTCTCAAGTGGGCTTGAGGGTTTGTTTTCTGATACAGGTGTAGGGCTTAGTGTTACTATTGATAATTCAGTTGGGGTTGGTGAGATATATGAATTAGGGGCAATATTTTTAATTCTATCTGGGTGAGCTTTACTTTTAACCTTGTTTGTCGTGTTGGAAATTACTCGAGGTATGTCGCGTGGTTCTTTGCGTGCTGTAAGGTAATAAAATAATAAGTATGAGCAGAGCAGAGGTTAAAAATATTAATATATAGGTCTTGATTAGTCCTGTTTGAATAGTTGTAATGGTTTTGATAGGCGGCAGTTGTTGGTGGGATAGTCCTTTGGGTCCTGATTTTTCATATCAGGTCATATCAGTAATAATAGTGGCTAGATTTTGTCCGGCTGTTATTTTTGATTTTGGGGATAGGCGATGGGTTGTATAGGTAAAAAATGCCAGTAGGTTAGTAAATGTGTGAAGTTTAGTTTTTATTATTACATTTGAGGTGATTTTTATTATATCAATTGCTATAAATAGCCCAATTAAAGTAACAACTAATGCTGAAATTTTTAGCATAATAGGTATAGTTATAACTTGCGGTTTTATGGGTAGTACATTAATTAAAATTAGGAGGCCTGCAATAATACTTCCTCAGGCCAATCGTTTGAGCGGGTTCATTACTAGTTTGTTGTTTTCGTTGATAGAAGAAAAGGCTATTAATCGTGGGCTATTTATTGATGAAAAAAATATAATTCGGAAACTATAAATGGCTGTGAAGGATGTTGCAAATAGTGTTAGAATTAAGGATCAGCAGTTTAGGTTAGATGTGTTTATTGCTTCAATAATTATATCTTTAGAAAAAAATCCGGACAGGAAAGGAGTCCCGGTTAATGCTAAGCTACCGATTGTAAGGCATGATGTGGTTATAGGTAAAGATTTTTGAAGGCCCCCTATTTTTCGAATGTCTTGCTCATCATTAAGGCTGTGGATAATTGAGCCTGAGCATAAGAATAATATAGCCTTAAAGAAGGCGTGAGTACAGATATGAAAAAATGCTAGTTGTGGCTGATTAAGTCCAATTGTAACCATCATCAATCCGAGTTGGCTAGAGGTAGAAAATGCTACAATTTTTTTAATGTCGTTTTGGGTTAAAGCACATGCGGCTGTAAATAGGGTAGTAAAGGCCCCTAAGCATAAACAAATTGTTAGTGAAGGTGTGCTTTGTTCAATTATTGGATGAAATCGTACAAGTAAAAAAATTCCGGCAACAACTATTGTGCTTGAGTGAAGTAGAGCTGATACGGGGGTGGGGCCTTCTATAGCGGCCGGTAATCATGGATGTAAGCCAAATTGTGCTGATTTTCCTGTAGCTGCTAAGATGAGTCCTAATAGTGGAATAAAAGACTCATTTTTAGTAAAGAGTATAAATATTTGTTGAATTTCTAGTGAATTAAAATTAATTGCTACTCAAGAGATAGTAATTATTAATCCAATATCTCCTACTCGATTATAAATCACTGCCTGTATTGCTGCCGTGTTAGCATCAGCCCGTGAATATCATCATCCAATTAATAAAAATGATATAATGCCTACGCCTTCCCAGCCAATAAAAAGTTGAAACAGGTTGTTGGCCGTAACAAGAATTATTATAGCCATTAAAAATAATAGTAAGTATTTAAAAAATCGATCAATTGATGTATCAGCGTGTATATATCATATTGCGAATTCAAGGATTGCTCAGGTAACAAATAGGGCAACTGGTAAAAATAGGGTAGAATATAAGTCTATTTTAATGTTTGAGGAGATATTAAAGGTGTAAATAGTCATAAAATTAAATCCGGTTGTCATTGATTCTATTCCTTGTTCTATAAAAATTATTATTGGTAGCATGCTCATGATGAACGAGTATTTTACTGATGTTTTTACTATAGTGTGTCAATTTTTTTGTTCTATAACTATATTGGTGATAAGAGGAATAGTTAATAAAGTAAGTGATAAAATAACTGATGAATTAAAGATTAGTGCAAAGTCCATAACTTCTACCTGGAATTGCACCAAGAGTTCTGGTTCCTAAGACCATCGGTTATCTGTTATCCTTTAAAAGTTGAGCAGACCATGGATTTTAACTATGGAATCAGATAATTAGCAGTTTCTGTGTTTCTCAACTCTTCTCGGTTTATAGAAAGGGTTTAACTTTCATTTCTAGAATCACAATCTAGGGTTTTTTAAACTATATATACATGAAAATCCTCCTGAGATGACTTCCGGTTTAAGTATTAATAAGATTATAGGTAGAAGGTGTATAATTATTAAGCAATGTTCTCGGGTTAAGGTGGGGGAAAAAATTTTTAAATGGCTCTGGAGTTGACCTCGTTGGGTTATTAAAAATATGTGTAAGGTATAAGCGGCTGTTACTAGTGTACCTAGTCCTGTTATTATAATTGTTCATGGGGATCAGTTAAATAGAGAAATTATAATTATTAATTCTCCTCATAAGTTTGTGGTTGGGGGTAGGGCAAGATTTGATAAATTTGAAATTAGTCATCATGTGGCTATTAATGGTATAACTGTTTGTAGGCCTCGGGCTAAGATTATTGTTCGGCTGTGTGTGCGCTCATAGTTTGTATTTGCTAAACAAAATAGGGCTGAAGAAATTAATCCGTGAGAAATTATTAGTAAGATTGCTCCTGTAAAACTTCATGGTGTTTGAATTAAGGCAGCCGCTACAACTAAACCCATGTGGCTAATAGAGGAATAGGCAATTAATGATTTAAGGTCTGTCTGTCGCATACAAATTAGTCCTGTTATTAATACTCCTCATAAGGCTAAAATAATAAAGGGGTATGATAATTCTACTAGTGGTGTAAATAGTATAGTTACTCGGATAATGCCGTAGCCCCCCAATTTGAGAAGTACGGCAGCTAAAATTATAGATCCGGCTACGGGGGCCTCTACATGAGCTTTTGGTAATCATAAGTGGGTCCCATAAAGAGGTATTTTAACTATAAATGCTGTGAGGCAGCCAAATCACATAAATTTATTTATTGATGTTATTAAATATAGTTCTGGTGTAGTAGTAATAAGATTAATAGAGAGAGACCCGATATTAAATGAAAGTAAGAGAAGAGAGATTAGTAGAGGTAGAGAGCCTGCTAGTGTATAAAATAAAAAATAAGTCCCTGCATTTAATCGTTCTGTTTGATTTCCTCATCGTGTAATAATAATTAGGGTTGGGATGAGGGTGGCTTCAAATGTAATATAGAACATAATTAGTTCTGTTGATGAGAAGGCTATAATAAGTATAATTTGTAATACTGAAAGTATTGAAATATACATTTGTTGTCAATTAATTGGCGATTTTTTAAGGTGATTTTGGCTTGCTAAAATTATAAGAGGCAGTAGTCAGCAGGTTAAAGTTAGTAAGGGGGAAGAGATGTAGTCTAAGCCTATATATTTATTTACTATAATTATTAGTTCTGATGGTAATATGAGTAGGCTAAGAGCTGCCATAGCAATTATTAAGCTGTTAGCTGTTGTATTAAATCAAAGTCATTTTGGCGAAGAAAGTCAAATTATTGGAATAAGTATGGCTGTTGGGATAATAATTTTTAGCATTGTAATAAATTGAGATTCTTGAGGTGATCTGTGCCGTGTGTTCGAGTGGTTGCAACTATTAAGGAGAGGCCAGTACTGGCTTCACAGGCAGAAAATGTTAATATAAATATAAGTAAGGAGAAAAAGGATACCGGTTCCAGCTGTTTTGTTCATAGGGATAATATTAAAAACAAGGCTAATATTATTCCCTCAAGGCATAATAAGGCCGATAGTAGGTGTGTTCGGTGAAGTGTTAATCCGGAGATGCTAATTAAAAAAGCAGAATATATTGTAAATAGTGTTGGTGACATAGAGTATTTCCAGGTTTACTGAAATTAATTGAGTCGAAATCAATTATCTTTATTAGATTAAATGCTCATTCTGCTCATTCAAGTCCTCCTTGGGCTCATTCATATATGAGGCCGAGGGTAAGAAGCATTAAAATGATAAAAGATCATACAATTATATTTATTGGAGATTCTTGTGTGGCTCATGGGGTTGGTAATAATAAAGCAATTTCTAAGTCAAATAGGAGAAATAAGATAGCTACTAGAAAAAATCGAATTGAGAAGGGTAGTCGTGCTGAGCCTAGGGGGTCAAACCCACATTCATATGGAGATACTTTTTCTTGGTCTGGTGTGTTAATTGGAAGTCAAAATCCAATCGTAATTAGTAGTGTTGACACTAAAATAGTAATTATTAACATTAATAAGATTAGGTTTATTGTCTTTTCTTAGAACAACTAAGATCTAATAATTGGAAGTCATTTATATTTTTATACTAAAAAGACAGGATCCTCATCAATAAATTGAGACATATAAAAAAAGTCATACTACATCAACAAAATGTCAATATCAAGCGGCGGCTTCAAAGCCAAAGTGGTGGTTAGATGTAAAATGGAAGTCAATTTGTCGTAAGAAACATACTAATAAGAATATTGAGCCAATAATTACATGGAGCCCGTGGAAGCCCGTTGCAACAAAAAAGGTTGAGCCATAAACTCCGTCTGCAATTGAAAAAGGGGCTTCATAATATTCTATAGCTTGAAGAATAGTAAAATATACCCCTAGAATAATAGTTAAGGACAGGGATTGAATTGTTTCTTTTCGTTCCCCTTCTATAATGCTATGGTGTGCTCATGTAACGGTAACTCCGGATGCTAAAAGAACGGCAGTATTTAGGAGAGGAACTTCAAATGGGTCTAGGGGAATAATTCCTACTGGAGGTCAAGATTCCCCTAATTCTGGTGTAGGGGCAAGACTTGAGTTATAGAAAGCCCAGAAGAACCCAAAAAAGAATAAAACCTCAGATGTAATAAATAAAATTATTCCATATCGTAGGCCTTTTTGTACGGGTGGCGTGTGATGGCCTTGAAAGGTTCCCTCTCGTACAATATCTCGTCATCATTGAATTATTGTTAGTAGTATAATAATTAATCCTATATATACTAAAGTTATTGAACCAAAGTGAAATCATATTGCAAGGCCCGATGTGAGGAGAAGTGCTGCAAGGGCCCCTGTTAGTGGTCAAGGGCTTGGGTCTACTATGTGAAAGGCGTGAGCTTGGTGTGCCATTATACATTTTCTTGTAGGTATAGGCTCAGTAGAAGTACAAAGACGTAGGCCTGGATTATTGCTACAGCAATTTCTAGTAATGTAAGTAAAAATAATACTATTGCTGTAATAATAGCCACTGTAGGTATTATTGGTAGAAGAACAAATACAGCAGTTGAGATTAGTTGAATTAATAGATGTCCTGCTGTTAGGTTAGCTGTTAGTCGTACCCCCAGGGCTAATGGACGAATAAATAAACTAATAGTTTCAATTACAATAAGGGTTGGAATTAGTAGAGTAGGTGTTCCTTCTGGTAGTATATGTCCTAGTGAATTAGTTGGTTGATTTCGCATTCCTATGAGCACTGTAGATAGTCATAATGGAACCGCTAATCCTAGATTTATTGATAGTTGTGTTGTAGGTGTAAAAGTATATGGAAGTAACCCTAATAAATTAATGAATATTAATATCAATATCAAGGACATAAGAGCAAGCGCTCATTTATGGCCCGGCTTATTTAAGGGGAGTATAAGCTGTTTAATGAAGCTGTGAGAAAATCATAGTTGGAGGGATTGTGTCCGACTGCCTATTCATAATTTTGTTTGTGGAAATAACAGTAGTGTGGGTAAGGCCAGAGATAAAATAATTAAGGGTACGCCTAAAATTGTAGGGCTTGCAAATTGGTCAAAAAAGCTTAAGTTCATGGTCAGTTTCAGGGCTGTGTTTCAATTGTGTTTGAGCTTTGAGTTGTAGTCTTATTGAGTACTTTTAAATTGCCTACTTTAGGTAATAAAATAATTAAATAAATTAGCCAGGATATCAAAAAGATGGAAAGTCAAGGGCTTGGGTTTAGTTGTGGCATACCATTAAGGGTGATAGGAAGTCACCTTTCTGCAGCTTAAAAGGCTGTTGCTCATCCGTGGAAGCTTCTTAATGAGGAATCTAATATTAGAGAAGATCAAGTTTGAAAGTGGTGTAATGGGGTTGTTTCTACTACAATTGGCATAAAGCTGTGATTAGCCCCACAAATTTCAGAACATTGGCCATAAAATACCCCGGGGCGAGGGGCGATAAAGGTTGTTTGATTTAGTCGTCCTGGGATAGCATCTGTTTTAATTCCGATTGATGGGACTGCTCATGAGTGTAAGACATCTTCAGCTGAAATTAATATTCGGATGGGGGACTCTATTGGAACAACTATTCGATTGTCTACTTCTAGCAGTCGAAATTGTCCAGATAAGAGGTCTTGTGTTGGCACTATATAAGAATCGAATAATAAATCTTCATAGTTGGTAAACTCATAACTTCAATATCATTGGTGTCCGACTGCCTTAATTGTAAGATGAGGATCATTAATTTCGTCTATTAAATAAAGAATGCGTAATGATGGTAAGGCAATTACAATAAGAATAATAGCTGGTATAACTGTTCAGACTATTTCAATTTCTTGGGCGTCTATGGCGCTCGTGTTTGTTAGTTTAGTTATTATTATAACTGTAATGATATATAGCACTAAGGTGCTAATTAAAAATACTGCTATTAAGGCATGATCGTGGAAGTGTAGTAGCTCCTCTATAATAGGGGAAGCTGCATCTTGAAAGCCTAATTGTGAGGGGTGTGCCATATAAGATGTACAAGGGTCAAACTAGTAATTTAGCCACGACAAGGCTAGGTAATTATTATACTAACATCTTAAGGAAATGACAGATTGGTTGTGTGTCTAACTTGAAATTAGAGAATGGAGGTTCGATTCCTTCTTTCCTTGCTAAGGGCGTGTTTGTACATAAGATGGTTGTTCAAAGGTGTGATATGGGGGAGGGCATCCGTGTAATCATTCAATATTTGTTGAGTTGAGTTCAGTGGCTTTTACTTCACGTTTAGCTGCAAAAGCTTCTCAAATAATAAATATTATCATAATGACGGCTACGAGTGAAATTAATGAGCCAATTGATGATACTGTATTTCATGTTGTATAGGCATCTGGATAATCTGAGTACCGTCGTGGTATTCCGGCTAACCCTAAGAAGTGCTGAGGAAAGAAGGTTAAATTTACTCCAATAAATATAATTCCGAAGTGAATTTTTGATCACTCTGGGTTTAGTATATATCCTGAAAATAAGGGAAATCAGTGTACAAACCCTCCCATGATGGCGAATACAGCCCCTATAGATAAAACATAGTGGAAATGGGCTACAACATAGTAGGTGTCGTGTAGGACAATGTCTAATGAGGAGTTAGCTAGTACAATGCCTGTGAGGCCACCAACTGTAAAAAGAAAAATAAATCCAAGTGCTCAAAGTATCGCTGCATCTCACTTAATTGTTCCTCCATGCATAGTTGCTAATCAACTAAATACTTTTACGCCGGTTGGGATTGCAATAATTATTGTTGCCGAGGTAAAATATGCTCGTGTGTCCACATTTAAATCAACTGTAAATATGTGGTGGGCTCATACAATAAATCCTAATAGGCCGATGGATATTATTGCTCAAACTATTCCCATATATCCAAATGGTTCTTTTTTAGTGGAATAATAAGTAACAATGTGTGAGATTATACCAAATCCTGGTAGGATAAGAATATATACCTCGGGATGACCAAAAAATCAAAATAAGTGTTGGTAAAGTACTGGGTCTCCGCCCCCCGCAGGGTCAAAGAAAGTTGTGTTCAGGTTTCGGTCTGTAAGTAGTATTGTAATGCCGGCTGCTAATACAGGGAGAGATAGTAGAAGTAGAATGGCAGTAATAAGAACAGATCAGACAAATAAAGGCGTTTGGTATTGTGTCATTGATGGCGGCTTCATGTTAATGGATGTAGTAATAAAATTAATTGCCCCTAAAATAGAGGAAACTCCAGCTAAGTGTAAAGAAAAAATAGTTAAGTCTACTGATGCCCCTGCATGGGCTAGGTTTCCGGCTAGGGGCGGATATACAGTTCAGCCTGTGCCGGCTCCGGCTTCTACTCCAGATGAGGCTAAAAGTAGTAAAAAGGATGGGGGTAAAAGTCAGAAGCTTATATTATTTATACGGGGAAAGGCTATATCTGGGGCCCCAATTATTAAAGGAAGAAGTCAATTACCAAATCCCCCAATTATAAGGGGTATAACTATAAAGAAAATTATTACAAATGCGTGTGCGGTAACAATTACATTATAGATTTGGTCATCTCCTAGTAAAGCGCCAGGTTGGCTTAGTTCAGCTCGGATTAATAGGCTTAAGGCCGTGCCGACTATGCCAGCTCAGGCGCCAAATACTAAATATAAGGTGCCGATATCTTTATGGTTTGTTGAAAATAGTCATCGAGTAATTATCACAGGTAAGGCATACAAGCTTATATTTGTAGGCCTGTAGTGTAGTAGCACATGAAATTGCAAATTTTAAGGAGCAGAGTGTATCTGCCAGGGCTTACATAAGTAGATTAAAGCCTGAAATCTGGTGTTTAGCTGTTAACTAAATTGTAGTAGGATAAAATCCTGTTAATCTAGGGAAGAGTATGGTAAGACGTGCCTACAATTTGTAGCTACGCGCATACTAGGTAAAATGCTGTGCATATCAGTGTAAGGTAAGGTGGCCGAAATAGGTGTTGAGTTGTAGCCTCATTTATAAAGGTGGTCCCTTTCCTTACCAGTGTAATAAAGCTTACACTTCCCGTAAGCCGAGGAGCCCCATGACTTCTCCGGGGCTTCTCCCGCTTCCCCCCCAGACAGCGGGAGAAGTAGATAGCCTAAAAATAAATATTAGTTGTTTATTAAATTACAAGAATATGAGGTGTAGTTTGTGAAGGCTTTAGCTTAATTAAAGTGTCTGGGTTGCATTCAGAAGATGTGGGGTAGAGTCTCGCAGGTTTTATCAAGGGTTAGAAGTTTTTAACTTCTGTTTAGGGCTTTGAAGGTCCTTGGTTTAAATTATCCTAAACCCTTAAAATAAATTAAGGACTGTGGGGGTAATAGGTAATAATATAATTGATATAATAGTTGTTGTAGGTAATGCTTTATTTATACCATTTTTAAGTCGTCATATCATTTTTGAATTGGTGGTTGTGGGGGAGGTCGTAAGTGAAACTATATAAGATAAACGTAAATAAAAAAATAAGCTAAGTATTGTTGATAATGCAATTACTGTAGCAATAAATGTTATGTTTTGTTTAATTATTTCTTCTAAGATTAATCATTTTGGTAAAAATCCTGAGGTGGGTGGGAGTCCGCTTAGGGATATTAATACAAGTATTATTGTTGATGTGAGGGGCAAATTTTTTGTTCATGAGGTAGCGGCTTTGTTAATATTGGTTGATATTAAATTTATTATTATTAAAAATAAAGATGAAGTCATAATTAAATATATAAGTAGGTTTAATATTGTTAAATTGTTAGCGTATGTTATTACAATAATTATTCATCCTAGGTGTGCAATGGATGAGTATGCTATAATTTTTCGTATTTGTGGTTGATTGAGTCCCCCTCATCCTCCAATAATAATTGATAATATGCCTATAGTAGTTATTAAAGTTGAGTTTAATTCTGAGCTGACTTGAATTAATAGGGCAAATGGGGCGAGTTTTTGTCATGTTGATAAAATTAAGCAGGTTATTAAATCTAATCCTTGAATAACATCTGGTAACCATAGGTGAAAGGGGGCGACGGCTAGCTTAATTATTAATGCAACTATTAATATGGCAGTTGAGTGAGTAGTTTGTATATTTATGATGGTCCATTCTCCAGTATATCAGGCGTTTGTTGCTGCTGCAAATATAAGTAGAGCTGAGGCAGTAGCTTGGGTTAAAAAGTATTTTGTAGCTGCTTCTGTTGCTCGCGGGTGTTGTATTTTTGACATGAGTGGTACTATTGCTAGGGTATTAATTTCTAGTCCGATTCAGGCAAGAAATCAGTGGGTACTTGTAAGGGTAATGATTGTGCCGGCAGATAAACTAGATAACAATATTGATATTGCATATGGGCTCATTAGTAAAAGAGGGTTTTAACCAACATTTTTGGGGTATGGGCCCAAAAGCTTATTTAGCTTATTTTACTCTTTTACTAAAAGATGGTGTATTGGATGCACTTAAAGTTTTGATCTTTACGGGATAGGTTCAAGCCCTATTTTTTTAGGAGATGAGAGGGTTTAAACCTCTATATATCACCCTATCAAGGTGAGCCTTAGTTTTCAGGCACATGTCCATAATATTGTGGGGAGGGCTCCTATTATAATTGGAAGGGATAGGTGTATTATTGTCATTGCAATTGTTAAAGGTAAAAAATTTTTTCATACTAGGTGTATTAGTTGATCATATCGAAATCGTGGGTATGAGGCACGAATTCATAAAAATAATATTGTTAAAATAGATATTTTGATAATAATATTTATTGTTGATAATTCTGGTTGTGTATGATAAAAGGTTGTCCCCAAAAATAAAATTGTTGAGAGGACATTTATTATTAAGATATTTGCATATTCTGCTAGGAAAAAAAGGGCGAATGGTCCTCCAGCATATTCTACATTAAAGCCCGATACTAATTCGGATTCTCCTTCTGTTAGGTCAAATGGGGCACGATTTGTTTCTGCTAGTGTAGAAATAAATCATATTCCGGCTATTGGTCAGGCCGGTAAAATAAATCATATAAGTTCCTGTGCTATATTAAAGTTTAATAATATAAATCCGCCTGTTAATAAAATTAGACATAATAAAATTAGGCCAAGTGTAACTTCATACGAGATGGTTTGGGCTACTGCTCGTAAGGCCCCAATTAATGCATATTTTGAGTTTGATGCTCAGCCAGAGCCTAAGATTGAATAGACTGCCAGGCTTGATAGTGCAATTATAAATAAAATTCCTAAGTTTAAGTTTGAAAGTGTATTGGGGAGCGGGAGTGGAATTCAAATTAATAGGGCAATAGTAAGAGCTATTATTGGTATTAAAAGGAATAGTATTTGTGAGGAGGTTGATGGTCGAACAGGCTCTTTTGTAAATAGCTTAAATCCGTCTGCGATTGGTTGGAGGAGGCCAGTGGGGCCTACAATATTTGGCCCTTTCCGGAGTTGTATATATCCCAGAACTTTCCGTTCTAGTAGCGTTAGAAATGCCACGGCTAATAGAACCGGAATAATATATAGGAGGGGATTAACTATAATTAGTACTATATTCATAATTGGGGAAGGGATTTGAACCCTTGATGTAAAGGTTTTAGGTCTTTTGCAATTACCAGCCTCTGCCACCCTAATAAGTCTTTAGACTCTTGTTATGTTATCTTCTTTATTATGGTCAGAAGTTTATTAAAGGCTTAAGTTTCTTATAGGCCTTGTTTTTTCGGTCCTTTCGTACTGGAAAAAATTACTTATAGATAGAAACTGACCTGGATTACTCCGGTCTGAACTCAGATCGCGTAGGACATTAATCGTTGAACAAACGAACCTTTAATAGCTTTTGCACCATTTGGGGGCCCTGATCCAACATCGAGGTCGTAAACCCGTTCGTCGATAGGGACTCTGTGAAAGGATTGCGCTGTTATCCCTAGGGTAACTTGGTTCGTTGATCACTTAGTGGGTCAATTACATTAATATTACTATTTCTTGAAGTGTCCTTCTTAATTTTATCTCGGGGGTTGTTTTTTACCCCGTGGTCGCCCCAACCTAAAGCCTGAGGATTAAGCCCATTTTTAAAAGTTATTAATCATGGTTAATTTTGGTTTAAAGCTCCATAGGGTCTTCTCGTCTTATACTTTTATCCCCGCTTCTTCACGGGGATATCAATTTCACTGACTAGTCTGAGGAGACAGTTGAGTTTTCGTTTTGCCATTCATACAGGTCTTTATTTAAAAGACAAGTGATTACGCTACCTTTGCACGGTCATAATACCGCGGCCGTTGAACAGGTGTCACTGGGCAGGCAGTACCTCTTATATTAATATGTCAAGAGGCTATGTTTTTGGTAAACAGGCGAATCTCTAGCTTGCCGAGTTCCTTTTCAGACATTTAATCATTTTAAATGCCCCTGTGTTGGGTTAATGGTTTTTTAAATTTTATATTTTGTTGCATAAATATGTTCATTAATTATCAGTGATTGGTTCGTTCTGATTTACACGTGCATTAAAGAATTTTTTCTTGTTACTTATTCTAGTAATAACTTATCTATTATATAGATTTACTTGATTATATTAGTGAATTTAGATTCTTTTATTAAAATACTAGGTCTCTTTAAGTAAAGCTTTGACGCTATTATTTAGGTGGCTGCTCTTAGGCCTACTAGTCTTATGTCCTTTTTAATTATAATCATTATTCATTATTTTAGGCTGTTTCCTTTACCAACCGGGGTGTACCCCGGTTGGTTAAAATAAAAGCATTAATAAGTACTTTGGGTGATATAGTTGCTTTTAGTTGAACTAAAATTCATTCTCAAGTAACCAGCTATATCCAGGCTCGTTAGGTTTGTCACCTCTACCTTAAAGTCTTTCCACTCTTTTGCCACAGAGATGGATTGGCTCTAATTATTGCTGCTTTAGGGTAGCTCGTCTGGTTTCGGGATAAAAAGCTAAAATTCTTTTTGTTTAGTTGGACTTGCTAGACCATTATGCAAAAGGTACAGGTTGTTATCTTTGCTTTATTTTATTTTTATGATTTATTTCATTTTTATTTCATCTTTCCTTTACAGTACTTTATTTATTGCGCTAAAAAGTTTTCTGTCGCCTATACTAGCATATATAAATGGTTTATTATAATAAGTAGGTGGGGTGTTGGTAGGCTAGTTTTTCTATTCAGAATAATTTAATTATTAAATATTTTTTTGGTGTAAGCAAAATGCTTTATTTAAGCTATATTCTGATGTCCAAGATCACCTTCCGGTAGTCTTACCATGTTACGACTTACCTCTTCTTGTAAAGTAATATTTTATTTAATTTAGTGTTGTTTGAAGAGGGTGACGGGCGGTGTGTGCGCGCCATATTGCCTATTTAAAAATAACACTCTTTTTTATTTTTACTATTAAATCCTCCTTCATATCTTATTTCATAAAATATTTCGTATTTTCTATTTAGAAAATGTAGCCCATTTCTTCCCATCCCATGTGTTACACCTTGACCTGACTTTTTTATTTTAAATACTTTTGCTTACTATTTATCATTTGAAGGGTGAGCTAAAGACGGTGGTATATAGGCTGTATTGGCAAGGGGTGGTGAGGTTTATCGGGGATTATCGATTATAGAACAGGCTCCTCTAGATGGTTGTATGGCACCGCCAAGTCCTTTGAATTTTAAGCTGTGGCTCGTAGTGCTCTGGCGGGTGTTCCTAAGTTTATGGCCGGGCATAGTGGGGTATCTAATCCCAGTTTGTCTCATGGCTGTGGTAGCTTCAAGTATACTAGGGTAATTTTATTTTGACTATATTATGCGTATAACAGCTTAGATAGTTCTTATCCCTACTTGTTTTCTATAACTACTCTTTGGGCCGCACATATTAATTTGAGTCTTTCGTATAACCGCGGTGGCTGGCACGAGATTTACCGGCTCTAAAAATTATTGCTGAATCAAGTTTACACTTATATTCAATGTTTATTACTGCTGATTTCCTGTAGAGGTGTGGCTTAGCAAGGTGTTTTGGGCTATTGGTGCCTGATACCTTCTCCGTTATTGCTTTGTGGTAATAATGGGAATTCTCACTGGGGTGTTGAGGCTTGCATGTATAATCATAATTTAAATTAATATTAAGGCTAGGACCAAGCCTTTTGCTTGCAAAATTTATTAATATTTATCTTAGCATTTTCAATGCCATGCTTTAGTTAAGCTATACTAGC